TCCTTCGAGAAAAAGATTCATTCTCCTCATAAAAAAGAGGAGGTAGAACCAATAAAGATTTCTTTTTCGATTCATCTCTGGAGTTGAATACCTCATTCAAGAATTTTTTTTGATCCAACCCGTAGGAATCAATAGAAAAGGCAAATCCCCTACGAAACACCAGATCCGGCTCGGTTATTGATAGAGTGAATAGATCCGCCATTTCTGGGAATCTCTCTTCTGATTCAAAAAAATCGTGACGTAACGCGTATCCCCCTTTGTTCCGGTCATGGAATAGATGAAAGAAATCAAAAAATGGATTTTTGTTCAAGAATGAAATCTTATTGGAGCTGTCCATATCCGGTTCATCCTTCGGAACCAGATCCGGGATGTGATATGGTTCCGAAGGATTAATTGAGACGGTATCTTGTAAATACGTAATTATCTTGAATATATCAACCATTTCTTTATTTTCCGCTCGCCTGGAAGGGACAAAAGAAACATCTTGTTTTTTCTTCAACAATTTATGATCTCTAGTGGACCTCTCAGTAGGATTCGAACCCAGATGAAGTTCTGACCATCTGTCAGAGAAAAAAGAACGAATGGATCTTGTAGGATTCCCAATAAATTCTTCGATTTCTTCCGGAAGCAGATGATTATTCATCCGCTTCTCAGGTTCCGTGAATAGCCAGGACATGGAGGAAGATCCAAAAAGGCATTTCGGGAATCGATCTGATTCTATCTCTGTTCGTTCCGTTTGAAGAAAGGAAGGATCCCAAAGAATTGATCTCTCTTTTAGTTGCTGAATCTCTGTTTGATCGATCAATGTGTGATATTCTGAATTCTCATTTATAACGGAATCGAAATGATCTCTGGATTGATCAGAAGAAGATCCTTTCCATTGGCTATAATCCGTTACTTGAACGAAAATAGACCTTGTGGAATCATATTGAATATTTGACAATACATTCCGTACCTTGCTAAAAAACCGATCCTTGTTTACCAACCACACATTGTCTAACCAAATCCAATTCTCTCTCGAGACGTTCCTCCAAAAATACGATTCGTGCTGATTCTTCCCCCAACTAACGAAGAGATCTTGGCGGAATTGCCACATATGAAATTGAGCACAATTTTGCAAAGAAATACCCCACTTGTTTCTCGAGAAGAGATGGGAAACATGCTCAATATCATTGGATTGCATAGTTGCCCCAGCTCCTTGTTGTTTGAAGAAACTCTCCCCCTGAATTGGTCTTTTTTCACGAAAAGCAGACATGAGATAACAAATCAAGTCTTTCCCTAAGATTTTGAATAGCTGTCCCGAATTCAAGTTGATTATGTTTCGTTTCTTCCTCGGAGAAAGACGATCAAAAAATTCCCAATCATGGTCCTTGCGGATCGGATCATCCGTATAGGATAAAAAAAGAAACTCCAGATATTTGCTATCTTTCTCTTTGAATGAGATCTCAATTCCAGCTACGGTTTCCTTAGATATCTGACAACTAGAATCCCTATTTTTTCCGATCCGGTTCCTCCACCACCGCGAACCCCGGTTAGATTCAGGCATGATACGCTTTTTCTTTATTGGGATAACCCAAGTACTCTCTTGCGGATCCATGAAACAACTCTCAGAAATCTTTTTCCCTTTTGGAAGATACAGGAGCGAAACAATCAACCTATTTCTATTGGAAGACCAAAAAGATTCTTCCAATGTCTCCTTTCTGGGTCCAATGGAATTCATAGGTATAGGAAGAAGCCCCATCAAATAGAGATTTTTTCTTTCGACCATCTTTCGATTGTTAATACGAGATATAAGGACCACTACTACAAGCAGTACTACACCTTTGATCGTGAAATATCGATTGCTTGTTGCACCCTGTGAATCACGTGAAAGTAGGATACTCCAAATTCGGGGGTCAAATAGTTTCATAAAACGTTCTTGGTGGAAAAAAATGTGAGTGAAAGATCCCACTGAATCGAATTTGATCCATGAATCTAAGAAATAGTGAGAATTCTTGATCTCTCTCAATATCTCTCTCAATTCGAATATCCAGGATTTGAATTGATGTCGTTTCATTGATTCCTCCTAAAGATTTCATTTCAATTGGAATTTGGTTATTCACGATGTACGATGATCCCTGTTAAGCATCCATGGCTGAATGGTTAAAGCGCCCAACTCATAATTGGCAAATTCGTAGGTTCAATTCCTGCTGGATGCACGCCAATGGGAACATTCAATAAGTCTATTGGAATTGGCTCTGTATCAATGGAATCTCATCATCCATACATAGCGAATTGGTATGGTATATTCATACCATAACATATGAACAGTAAGAACTAGAATTCTTATCGATACTGGAACTCATAGGGAAGAAAATGGATTTATGGATGGAATCAAATATGCAGTATTTACAGAAAAAAGTATTCGGTTATTGGGGAACAATCAATATACTTCTAATGTCGAATCAGGATCAACTAGGACAGAAATAAAGCATTGGGTCGAACTCTTCTTTGGTGTCAAGGTAAGAGCTATGAATAGTCATCGACTCCCGGGAAAGGGTAAAAGGATGGGACCTATTATGGGACATACAATGCATTACAGACGTATGATCATTACGCTTCAACCGGGTTATTCTATTCCACCTCTTATAGAGAAAAGAACTTAAAGCAAAAGACTTAATAACACGGCAATACATTTATACAAAACTTCTACCCCGAGCACACGCAATGGAGCCGTAGACAGTCAAGTGAAATCCAATCCACGAAATAATTTGATCTATGGACAGCATCGTTGTGGTAAAGGTCGTAATGCCAGAGGGATCATTACCGCAGGGCATAGAGGGGGAGGTCATAAGCGTCTATACCGTAAAATCGACTTTCGACGGAATGAAAAAGGGATATCTGGTAGAATCGTAACCATAGAATATGACCCTAATCGAAATGCATACATTTGTCTCATACACTATGGGGATGGTGAGAAGAGATATATTTTACATCCCAGAGGGGCTATAATTGGAGATACCATTGTTTCTGGTACAGAAGTTCCTATATCAATGGGAAATGCCCTACCTTTGAGTGCGGTTTGAACTATTGATTTACGTAATTGGAAGTAACCAATTAGGTTTACGACGAAACCTATAAATCGATCACTGATCCAATTGGAGTACCTCTACGGGATAGACCTCAACAGAAAACTGTTGAGTAACGGCAGCAAGTGATTGAGTTCAGTAGTTCCTCATAGAAAATTATTGACTCTAGAGATATGGTAATATGGAGAAGACAAAATTGTTTGAAGCGCGCACAGAACCGGAAGCGCCCCTTGTTTCAAAGAGAGGAGGACGGGTTATTCACATTTCATTTGATGGTCAGAGGCGAATTGAAAGTTAAGCAGTGATAATTAGAAAGACCCCCCGGGGAAAAATAGAGATGTCTCCTACGTTACCCGTAATATGTGCAAGTATCGACGTAATTTCATAGAGTCATCCGGTCTGAATGCTACATGAAGAACATAAGCCAGATGACGGAACGGGGAGACCTAGGATGTAGAAGATCATAACATAAGTGATTCGGCAGATTTGGATTCCTATATATCCACTCATGTGGTACTTCATCATACGATTCATATAAAATCCATCTGTCTAGATATCATCATATACATCTAGAAAGCCGTATGCTTTGGAAGAAGCTTGTACAGTTTGGGAAGGGGTTTTTATTGATAAAAAAGAAGAATCTACTTCAACCGATATGCCCTTAGGCACGGCCATACATAACATAGAAATCACACTTGGAAAGGGTGGACAATTAGCTAGAGCAGCAGGCGCTGTAGCGAAACTGATTGCAAAAGAGGGTAAATCGGCCACATTAAGATTACCATCTGGGGAGGTCCGTTTGATATCCAAAAACTGCTTAGCAACAGTCGGACAAGTGGGTAATGTTGGGGTGAACCAAAAAAGTTTGGGTAGAGCCGGATCTAAGTGTTGGCTAGGTAAGCGTCCTGTAGTAAGAGGAGTAGTTATGAACCCTGTAGACCATCCCCATGGGGGCGGTGAAGGGAGAGCCCCAATTGGTAGAAAAAAACCCACAACCCCTTGGGGTTATCCTGCGCTTGGAAGAAGAAGTAGGAAAAGGAACAAATATAGTGATAGTTTTATTCTTCGTCGCCGTAAATAGGAACATTGAAAATCGAATTTTTGGAATTGGAAATAATATGATGGGCGAACGACGGGAATTGAACCCGCGCATGGTGGATTCACAATCCACTGCCTTGATCCACTTGGCTACATCCGCCCCTTCCCTTATCTAGCTAAAGGATTTTCTCTTTTTTCCATTCATCATTATACTTCAGATTAAGATCGAGATATTGGACATAGAATGCCAATTTAAAAAATGTAAAAAAAGGAGTAATCAGCCGTGACACGTTCACTCAAAAAAAATCCTTTTGTAGCTAATCATTTATCGGGAAGAATTGAAAAACTCAACAGGAGGGAGGAGAAAGAAATCATAGTGACTTGGTCTCGGGCATCTACCATTATACCCACAATGATTGGCCATACAATCGCTATTCATAATGGAAAGGAACATTTACCTATTTATATCACAGATCGTATGGTCGGTCACAAATTGGGAGAATTTGCACCTACTCTCACTTTCGTGAGACACGCGAGAAACGATAATAAATCTCGTCGTTAGTCGTTCTACTAAGTATTCATGTGAAAAGCCTTATCTTATATCTTAAGAGTCTTTATCTTATAGTAAGAGTAGAGGTATATTTATTTTCTTTTTCATAAGACTTAGACTTTTCTGACTTATCTTATACTATACTTCACCTAGGCACTTATCATTCATTGGCGGGGGAGAACTTTTATGATAAAGAACGAAAATTCGGATTCGGATAGAGAAGCAAAAGTTTTAGCTCAACATATATATATGTCTGTTTTCAAAGCACGAAGAGTAATTGATCAGATTCGGGGACGTTCTTATGAGGAAACACTCATGATACTGGAACTAATGCCTTATTGGGCATCTTATCCAATTTTAAAATTAGTTTATTCTGCAGCAGCAAATGCTAGTCATAATATGGGTTTAAATGAAGCTGATTTATTTATTAGTAAAGCTGAAGTCAATAGAGGTGCTATTGTAAAAAAGTTAAAACCCCGGGCTCGAGGACGTAGTTATCTGATAAAAAAAACCACTTGTCATATAAAGATTTCTTTAAAATCTAAAATTTAGATTCCTATTTAGAAAAAAATGGATGGAAAAAGAATATAAAAATATGGGACAAAAAATAAATCCACTTGGTTTCAGACTTGGAACAACTCAAAGTCATCATTCTTTTTGGTTCGCAAAATCAAAGAATTTTTCCATGGGTCTACAAGAAGATGAAAGAATACGGAATTGTATTAAGGACTATGTAAAAAAAAATAAGAAAATATCCTCAGGTTTCGAAGGAATTGCCCATATAGTAATTCAAAAAAGAATAGATTTGATTCAGGTCATAATCTACATTGGATTTCCCAACTTATTAATAGAAGGACGTACACGGGGAGTCGAAGAATTACAGATGAATGTACAAAAAAAGTTTCATTCTGTAAACCGGAGACTCAATATTGCTATCACAAGAATTGAAAAGCCTTATGGACAACCTAATATTCTTGCAGAATATATAGCTTTACAATTAAAAAATAGAGTCTCATTTCGAAAGGCAATGAAAAAAGCTATTGAATTAACTGAACAAACGGGTACAAAAGGAATTCAAGTGCAAATTGCAGGACGTATAGACGGAAAAGAGATTGCACGTATCGAATGGATCAGAGAAGGCAGGGTTCCCTTACAAACAATTCGCGCTAAAATTGATCACTGTTCCTATACAATTAGAACTATCTATGGAGTCTTAGGCATCAAAATTTGGATATTTGTAAACCAAGAATAAGAAAATAAGAATAATGGACCTTTCTTTATCTCGCCATTCTGCTCATCGATAAAAAAGATTTCTAAACTCTTTTCTTATTTTTTTCTTAATCAAAGAAAAACAAACAATTATAATTCTATAAGGTTGAATAAAAATTTGATTTACCCTTTGATTTCATTTAGATTTTATTATAATTGCTATGCTCAGTGTGTGACTCGTTAGTTTTTTCTTTAGAGTTTAGAATTTATATTGAAAAAAAAAAAAAGAAACAGTCTGACCCGACTATAAACTTAGTAACTATCAAAACTCAAGAAACTCAAAACTAAAAACCAACTTATTGCTTCATATTGTCGAGATCCCAAGAAACAGTCACTATATGACTGAATCGATCATATAGTTGTAGCAACTGAAATTCTTTTAATAAAAAAGAAATCTGATTATGAATTGTGAAAAAAAAGGGGGGATGTGGAAAAATGGAAGGATGATAGAAAGAGAGAATAAAGATATCAATGATATATGATTCCCATATGTATGGTTTATGAAGAATTAACCCATAAAAAAATAAAAAAGGCAGTGTTATAAAGCATCAACATCAATATATAATAAAAATAAAAAATATCTCATTACAATAGAATAAGAAATATACAAATAAAAAATAGAAACTATAGAAGAAAATAAATGAAATTAAAATAATAATCTAAATAATTTAAAAATAATTTAATCAATATGGATAATATAGTCTATTATGTAAGATATCAAAGATAGAAGAATAGATAATCTAAATAATAGAAAATAGAGAATAATTTAATTGAGCTTCGGGTTAAGAAAAACTGAGGAGATTAACTCGCAAACAAATAACAAATTTTGTTGAGAGCTCCATTGCAGAGTTCAAGCCTAAGCATTAATAGAGAAGCTATGGGAACGATGGAACCCGTGATTACCATAGGATTTTCTTGAAAACGAATCAATCCTAATGATTCATTGGGTAGGATGGCGGAATGAACCAAAAAAATATATTTATTCTGAATGGTCATGAATTGACCCTACAAATGAAGGAGGAAAGAGTCAATATTCGCCCGCGAAACCTTTCTTTATTTTTCTTTAATTTCAGAATTTCTTTTATTTTTTATTAGAAATTTTGATAAAAGAAAATAGAAATACATGTGTATATATATAATATTTATAATATTATTGAATCATTTAATTCGTGAGGAGCTGGATGAGAATAAACTCTCATGTCCGGTTTTGCAGTAGAGATGGAATTCAGAAACAACCATCAACTATAACCCCAAAAGAACCAGATTTCGTAAACAACATAGAGGTCGAATGAAGGGAATATCTTGCCGAGGCAATCAGATTTGTTTTGGCAGATACGCTCTTCAGGCACTTGAACCTTCTTGGATCACAGCTAGACAAATAGAAGCAGGGCGAAGAGCAATTACACGATATGCGCGTCGTGGTGGAAAGATATGGGTACGTATCTTTCCCGACAAACCTGTTACTGTGAGACCTACAGAAACACGTATGGGTTCGGGCAAGGGATCCCCCGAATATTGGGTATCCGTTGTTAAACCGAGCCGAATACTTTATGAAATTAGTGGAGTATCAGAAACTGTAGCCAAAGCTGCTATGAAAATAGCAGCATGCAAAATGCCTATACGAACTCAATTTGTTATTTCAGGATAGGTAAACAAAAGTAAAAGAATAAGTAGTATGGATAATGAAAAAAAATAAATATTGTCTGTCCAGAGATAAAGAAATCCGTAGTTTTTTTTCATTATCCCTTGCATTTAAATAAGAGATTAAAATAAAAATGATATGATTCAACCTCAGACCCTTTTGAATGTAGCGGATAACAGTGGAGCTCAAGAATTGATGTGTATTCGAATCCTAGGAACTGGTAATCACCGATATGCTCATATTGGCGATGTTATTGTTGCTGTAATAAAAGAAGCAGTGCCCAACATGCCTCTAGAAAGATCAGAAATAATTAGAGCTGTGATTGTACGCACGTGTAAAGAACTCAAACGTGACAACGGCATGATAATACGATATGATGACAATGCAGCGGTTATCATTGATCAAGAAGGAAATCCAAAAGGAACTCGAATCTTTGGTGCGATTGCTCGAGAATTGCGACAGTTAAATTTTACTAAAATAGTTTCATTAGCACCCGAAGTCTTATAGATTCTTATAGATGAAAATAGGATATATCCTATCTATATTCTATATATAGAATATAGAATATTCAAATATCTGAAATAGATCTGATTAATAGATTGTGTCTCATGTATATACTTTAAATTTCTAATAAATTTTAATAATGAAATAATAAAAAATAAAACAAAAAAGAAGCATGTTGATTATATAAAAATTAGAAGGCACCAATAACTATAGTTCATCATGGGTAGGGACATTATTGCCGATATAATAACTTCTATAAGAAATACTGACATAGATCAAAAAGGAAGAGTTCAAATAGTATCTACTAATATCACTAAAAACATTGTGAAAATACTTTTACGAGAAGGTTTTATTGAAAACGTTCGAAAACATCAAGAAAGTCAAAAAAATTTCTTGGTTTCAACCTTACGACATAGAAAGACTAGGAAAGGGAATAAAATAAAATTAAAGCGTATCAGCCGACCCGGTCTACGAATCTATTCCAACTATCAACAAATTCCTAAAATTTTAGGTGGAATGGGAATTGTAATTATTTCTACTTCTCGAGGTATAATGACAGATCGAGAAGCTCGACTAGAAAAAATTGGAGGAGAAATTTTGTGTTATATATGGTGATTCTACTGAGGTACCCTAATTTTCTCTTGAACTTACTATTTGTAAAAGAGAGAGGAGAAGTGAATTATAGAACTCTTCCTCTATTAGTTAATACTTAAAGGGGGTTCCCTGGAATGAAAGAACAAAAATTGATTCATGAGGGTTTAATTACTGAATCACTTCCCAACGGTATGTTCCGAGTTCAATTAGATAATGAAGATCTAATTCTAGGTTATATTTCAGGGAGAATCCGACGCAGTTTTATACGTATACTACCCGGAGATAGAGTCAAAATCGAAATGAGTCGTTATGATTCAACCAGGGGACGTATAATTTATAGACTTCGCAAAAAAGATTTGAACGATTAGATCATTCTTTGAAACATACTTTTCGTAGGGATATAATTTGAAGTTCAAAAATGCAATAAACTAATTTCTGTTTCCAAAAAAATAGATTCAGAATGAAAATAAGGAATGATAAATATGAAAATAAGGGCTTCTGTTCGTAAAATTTGTGAAAAATGTCGTTTGATTCGTAGGCGGGGGCGAATTATAGTCATTTGTTCCAATCTGAGACATAAACAGAGACAGGGGTAATCCTTCTCAAGTTCTAAATCAAGAACTTTTTAAAAGAAAAACCCATGTACATGTAAAAAGAAAGGATTCATTTTTATATTAAATAGCTATCCCCGTATCTTTCTGATTCTTCTTTCTTTTTATTTTATTCTTATGAATATGATCTAAATATGATCTAATAAAATATGACAAAACCTATAGCAAAAATTGGTTTACGTAAGAATGCACGTATTGGTTCAAAAAAGAATGAACGTAGAATACCAAAAGGAGTTATTCATGTTCAAGCGAGTTTCAACAATACTATTGTAACTGTTACAGATGTACGAGGTCGGGTGGTTTCTTGGGCTTCCGCAGGTACTTCTGGATTCAGAGGTACAAGAAAAGGAACACCTTATGCTGCTCAAGCCGCGGCATTTAATGCTATTCGTACATTAGTTGATCAGGGTATGCAACGAGCAGAAGTTATGATAAAGGGTCCAGGTCTCGGAAGAGATGCGGCATTACGAGCCATTCGGAGAAATGGGATGCTATTAAGTTTCGTACGTGATGTAACACCCATGCCGCATAATGGATGTCGCCCCCCTAAAAAAAGACGTGTGTAGAAATAATAATTCAAGAGATTCCAAGAGAAATAAATGATTCAATGATCTGATCCAATAATCATAAATAAAAGAAAAATAATAGTATGGTTCGAGAAGAAGTAGCAGGATCCACTCGAACAGTAAAGTGGAAATGTGTTGAATCAAGAGTAGACAGCAAGCGTCTTTATTATGGTCGTTTTGTTCTGTCCCCGCTTATGAAAGGTCAAGCCGATACCATAGGTATTGCCATGCGAAGGGCTTTACTTGGAGAAATAGAAGGAACATGTATCACACGTGCAACATCTGAAAATGTTCTGCATGAATATTCTACGATAGCGGGTATTGAAGAATCAGTACATGATATTTTAATAAATTTGAAAGAGATTGTATTGAAAAGTAATCTATATGGAGTTAGGGACGCATCCATTTGCATCAGGGGACCTAAATACATAACAGCTCAAGATATTATCTCACCACCTTCTGTACAAATAGTTGACACGACACAGCATATAGCTAACCTGACAGAACCAATTGATTTGTTTATTGAATTACAAATCAAGAGAGGTCGTGGATATCATATGAAATCCACAAATGAATCTCACGATGGAAGTTATCCTATAGATATTGTATCTATGCCTGTTCGAAATGCAAATCATAGTATTCATTCTTATGGGAATGGGAATGAAAAACAAGAGATACTCTTTCTAGAAATATGGACGAATGGAAGTTTAACTCCTAAAGAAGCACTTTATGAAGCTTCTCGTAATTTGATTGATTTATTGATTCCTTTTCTACATGCAGAGGAAGAGTACATGAATTTAGAGGAAAATGAAAACAGATGGAATCTACCCTTTTTTTCCTTTCAAAACAGATTCACTAATCTCAAGAAAAACAAAAAAGGAATTCCATTGACATGTATTTTTATTGACCAATCAGAATTGTCTTCCAGGACCTATAATTGTCTCAAAAGGTCCAATATACATACATTATTGGACCTTTTGAATCACAGTCAAGAAGATCTTATGAAAATGGAATATTTTCGCATAGAAGATATAAAACAGATATTGGGCACTCTACAGAAGCATTTTGCAATCAATTTACCTAAGAAAAAGTTTTCATTTTAAATCCATTGGAATTTTTGAGTTTTTAGAATGAGAAATAAAATAAAAAATAATAGAATAAGTTTTGAATCTCCGACACGGTCCATATATTTGCAGAATAGATACATAATAAGATTAATGTATCTAGGGAAGATCCAGAAGAGGATCTTCCTTAGATACCTATGTCGTGTTATTTAACTTTGAAAAAGACCTAAAGTGAGGGATTTCTCGATAGGTAAAGTTGCTCCAATACCTAACCAAAGAGCTACTGCGGTACCGATCAAAAATACTGTTGTAGCTACTGGACGACGAAATGGATTTTGAAATTTATTGACATTCTCCAAAAAAGGTACTGTCAATAATCCTATTGGTACTGAAACCATTAAAAGAACACCCAATAATTTATTGGGCACTGTGCGAAGTATTTGAAATACGGGAAAGAAGTACCATTCGGGTAATATTTCCAACGGAGTTGCAAACGGATCCGCCGGTTCACCTATCATTGACGGCTCTAGAACTGCTAAACCCACACTACATGCAATAGTGCCTAGGATTACTACTGGAAAAATATATAAAAGGTCATTGGGCCATGCGGGTTCTCCATAATAATTATGTCCCATCCCTTTAGCCAATTTAGCTCTTAATACAGGATCATTCAAATCAGGTTTCTTTGTTATTTGGATAGGTTAACTCTTGTGGATCCATCCCCCAAAAGAACCGGACATGATAATTTTTTATCATCCGGCTCGAGCAAGAATCAAAAGAATCACAGAAATAGATCCATAGAAGACCTATATTTTATACATATCTACATATATAATGTAGAATGACTCTATGTAATAAACTATTTATCAAATTCCATTTCCCCGAGTTTCAACGATTCATTATTCATTGCAAATAATTCAGTTCTGGCAACAGGGAAATGCTCAATATCCAAGTCGGCTTACAAATTTGATCATGATCAAGTGCTTTTTGGATTGTCTCATATCTTTTGGTTAGTATTTATCCTCACAACATCTCGATTGTATTACATAAATAAAATACAAAGTTTTTACTTGTTACTAATAAAGTATAGCCCCTGTTCTTCCTTAGATCCCTTATTTAACTCCGATAGTATAATAGATCAGGGTCGATGCAAAGGAAATGAATGCACCTACATACTATAAAAAATTTACTAAGATTACTATCCAATTAATACGAAATACTAAGACTATCAATTAGTTATATAATTATAATAAATTTATTAAAAAAAAAAAAAAATAAAACAAAGTAAATAAATAGAACATTGGATCATTCCACATCACTTATTCTAGGGATCTTACGGAGCCTGTTCATGTATGACATGATTCGGGTATGATCATAGAAAATATTCTCCTCAAGTTAAAACCGGCCTATCCTATGCTACATAAAGGGACTGACATGATGGTTGGATGTGGAGACACGTTGGGTTGTGAATTCCAACTTGGCGGATAAAATCATATATCTGCATGGACCAATCAATAGTTCAAGTCACACACTCCCATAATCCATCCCCTTTTAGGAAAATATACTTCAACTATTCGATTCGTATCAAATAAAAAATACTTCAGAATTGAATAGAAGTATCCAAAGAACATGCCTTATTTTTCAATAATACATATTTGTAGCAATAAAAGACTCTTGTTCCTCCCCGATATGATAAATTACAAATATCTATGATCTGCCTTCTCTATAAAGGACCCGAAATACCTTGCTTACGTATCATTGGAAAGTGCATTAACATAAATATGGCAGTAAGAAGAGGCAATACAAAAGTATGTAAACTATAAAAACGAGTCAAAGTGGACTGGCCCACACTAGCACTTCCACGTAATAATTCTACCAAAGGCGATCCTATTATAGGAATAGCTTCAGGTACGCCTGTTACAATTTTTACTGCCCAATAGCCAATTTGGTCCCGAGGTAAGGAATAACCAGTTACGCCAAAAGATGCGGTCAATACAGCCAGAACTACCCCTGTAACCCAAGTTAATTCGCGGGGTTTTTTAAAACCCCCCGTAAGATACACACGAAATACGTGCAAGATCATCATTAGAACCATCATACTTGCTGACCATCGATGAACTGATCGAATTAACCAACCAAAGTTGGCCTCAGTCATTATGTATTGAACAGAGGAAAAAGCCTCTGTAACAGTTGGACGATAGTAAAAGGTCATAGCAAAACCCGTAGCTACTTGTACTAAAAAACAAGTCAGCGTAATCCCCCCTAAACAATAAAATATATTGACATGAGGAGGAACATATTTACTAGTTATATCATCTGCAATCGCTTGAATCTCGAGACGTTCCTCGAACCAATCATATACTTTATTGAGATAGGTAAACCAAGAAAGATTCCCCCTCTTAGAGCCGTATATGAAAATTTCATCTCGTACGGCTCAAGCCGAAACACACAAATACTGGTTTCAACGGATATGGAATAGAGAGTTTCAAACTTCTTGTGGCTTAGCCACTTGACTCGATTTGACCCAAAGATACGAAGTAAGAAAAATCCGGAATCTCTTCTTTGTGATGATAATGCCAAGAAATACAATATCGAGTTGGCTCATCTATCTTTCTTTATGTTAATCGTGACAGGCCTCTTGAATCTTCTCTTCCCTATTTTTTTTTTTTTTTTTTTGATAGGAATTCTCTTGTTGAGACCCTATGAATCAATTGAAACCTCAGATTCATACTAGAACCACGATGATTTAAGAAAACCAAAGCTAAACTCAAAGGATTTCTGAGTAAAAACCATTTGATCATCACTTCTTCAATGAATGTAATAACTCAACAAAATCTATAGAAAGAGGTTTCTTTCGGAAGTATGAAGGAAAAAATTGTTTGATTTAGAAAAGACCTATTTCCCGATTTCCATTTTTTTTTTAATCCGGTTGCGAGGTCTGAATAATAGGTATGAATCATAGTTCAAATATTTCTTTTCTTGATCTATTCTATATAGTCCGTGCTCCAGAGACTAGAATCAATATCTGACGAGGTAGAATCATCTTGATAGAGATGACAGGTCCATTCTCTGTATTATCAATAGGATCAATTATAACAAGTCACACGCTCATATTCCGGAAATGAAATATCGAAACAAATAAATTTCACGATCGAACTACCAGAATGGTCTATAAATCCAAGTCTTAGGTAATCTTAAGTTGAAGTATTAAGAATCTTAAGCATTAAATAAGTATAAGTAAAATAATCTTTTTGATTGAAAAACTAGGACTTACTAGTTTTTATGAACTAATTCATTGAAATTCCATCCAGTAAAACAGATGAATTATAAATTTCTAAAATAATAGATAGAAATATTGCAAATAGAGCCATTGCAACTCCCATAAGTGGTGTAGTCCCCCACCCTGGAGCTACTTTTCCATATTCCGAATTCAATGGTTTCAATAAATTCCCTATGCCAGTTGATCTTGGCCCAGATCTAGAACTACTCTCAACGGTTTTTGTAGCCATAAATCCTCTTTCATCATGGGTTTAAATCTGTTGACTTTGTATACCATTCTGTTGTAGTTGTAAATAAACAACATTATCGTGATCCTTTGTGATCTTGAAATTATTGAAAAATGGAAACAGCAACCCTAGTCGCCATCTCCATATCCGGTTTACTTGTAAGCTTTACTGGGTATGCCTTATATACCGCTTTTGGGCAACCCTCTCAAAAATTAAGAGATCCCTTCGAAGAACATGGGGACTAGTTGAAGTAATGAGCTCCAATATTAATATGGGGGCTCATTACTTCAATGGAAATAATGAAAAATCATTTCATTTTTTTAGTTGGAACTTTAGGTGGTTCTCGAAAAAAGATAGCGAAAAAAATTATCCCTAAAGTCGAAACTAAGAGGAATATATAAACCAATGCTTCCATAGATTCGATCGTGGTTTACAATTATAGCTTCCACACCTATTCATTTTGGATTATTTACTAAAGAAATTCGAATTTGAGATTTACAATTTACTATTACTAACTATTACTATTACTATCTATATAGTCTGTATATATAGATATAGTCATTCATATCTTATTACTATTCGATTATATTCTATTTCGAATTTTTCTATATTATTCTATTTATACATAAAAATATAGAAAAAAAAAAATAAATATATCAAATATAATGAAATATTATTTATATACTCTAAATATCTAAATACTAGAATAAAAGAAAAAATAGAGAAAAGAAAAAATAGAGGCAAAAGATGGCAAAGGAATTTTGTATCAGACTACTTGTCTCCTTGTAGTTGGATCTCCAAGTTTTTGGAATGCTCCAAATTCCACTTGAGCATCCAAATCTGGATCAATACCGGCAAAAACATCTCTGAACAAGGTTCTGGCGCCGTGCCAAATGTGTCCGAAAAAGAAAAGCAAAGCAAACGTAGCATGCCCAAAAGTGAACCAACCCCTTGGACTACTACGAAAAACACCATCGGATTTCAAAGTAGCCCGGTCTAATTCAAAAATCTCACCTAATTGGGCACGTCTAGCATATTTTTTCACAGTAGCAGGATCACTATAAATGACTCCATTGAGTTCTCCACCACAGAATTCAACAGTTACCCCTACTTGTTCAACACTATACTTGGATTCTGCCCTTCTAAAAGGAACATCGGCCCTCACAATTCCGTCTCCATCTACCAAAACTACCGGAAATGTTTCAAAAAAGGTAGGCATACGACGTACAAAGAGTTCACGCCCTTCTTTATCTCTAAATATGGGGTGCCCCAACCACCCAACAGCTATTCCATCCCCATTATCCATTGAGCCTGCTCTGAATAATCCCCCTTTCGCCGGATTATTACCAATGTAATCGTAAAAAGCTAATTTTTCGGGAATTTTAGACCAAGCTTCCGATAAGCTCAAATTTTCGGCTAGTCCGGCCCCAACTCTTCGATATATTTCTTGTTGGAAGTACCCCTGATCCCACTGATAACGAGTGGGACCAAATAATTCGATTGGAGTAGTTGCTGAACCATACCACATAGTTCCAGCAACTACGAAAGCTGCAAAAAAAACAGCAGCAATACTACTGGAAAGCACAGTTTCAATATTACCCATGCGTAATCCTTTGTATAAACGTTGAGGCGGACGGACACTAAGATGGAATAGACCCGCTAATATGCCCAATGTACCTGCTGCAATATGATGAGAAGCTATTCCCCCCGGAACAAAAGGATCAAAACCTTCCGCACCCCACGCTGGATTTACAGATTGTACTTTTCCCGTTAATCCATAAGGATCAGACACCCATATACCAGGACCATATAATCCTGTTACATGAAATGCACCAAAGCCAAAGCAAGCAACTCCTGAGAGAAATAAATGAATTCCAAAGATCTTGGGCAAATCCAAAGAAGGTTTTCCCGTACGTTCATCACAGAATATTTCTAGGTCCCAATACACCCAATGCCAGATAGCTGACAAGAAGCACAAGCCAGAAAACAAAATATGTGCTCCTGCCACGCCTTCATAACTCCAAATGCCCGGATTCATTATAGTTCCTCCCGATATATTCCAACCCCCCCACGAATTGGTTATTCCTAAACGAGTCATGAAGGGTATAACGAACATGCCTTGTCTCCACATTGGATCAAGAACAGGGTCAGAGGGATCAAAAACCGCTAATTCATATAGAGCCATCGAGCCGGCCCAACCAGAAACTAGAGCTGTATGCATTATATGGACAGAAAGTAATCGACCGGGATCATTCAATACAACGGTATGAACACGATACCAAGGCAAACCCATGTAAATACCCCTTTCTGAAAAAGAAATAGACATTATGTAACTTTATCGCATTGGAAAAGACTAGACCGTGTATTTCACCTGTTTGGTAGATTTTTTATAGTAAAGGATGAATATTTATTTGTATTCCCTTCTTTTTATTTTTAATGAAATAGAATTCTTTCTATTTCTTTCTATTTAGAAGAACAAATAGAAACAGATCTTATTCTATACCCAATAAGTACCAATACGCAATGGGAGGATTTTTAGGGAAAAAATGCATAGATACTTTTTTAGAATTCGAAATCATTCGAACAATCGGCTGATCCCATCGATCCCCTTCGTTACAATCTTTCTTTATTCATTCTGTATTCCTCTATGAACCTTCCAGTTCTATATATATATACTTATATATACTATAAGTCTAGCTAGATAAGAATATTAAGTTCTATTTTAGAGAATCTAAATAAGATTCTAAATAGAAAGAAGATTAAAAGATATAAAAATAGAATATAAGAAGAATATAAGAATAGAAAAGAAAGAGAAAAAATGATGAAGACAATAAAACCATGGTTACGTTTCCATATTAAAGTAAAATATAGTACTTCATTTTTTTCTTTATCTTAATGCCCCTTGGTGTTCCAAAAGTACCTTTTCGGAGTCCTGGAGAGGAAGATGCAGCTTGGGTTGACGTATAGTGCGACTTGTCAGACAGATTGGTCATATGGTATTTCTCCGTTATCTCCCTCGATCGAGTATTCTCTGTTTCGCCCAATCCAATAAATATATATTCATTTATTGAACCATCAATAATTCGGAGCGTGAAGCACAATAATTCCTACTGGGGATCAATATTATCAATTAAAATAATTGATGGTTTACTTGGACTGATAAAAGAAAGTATCCAGGCTCCGTTCAAAGAATACCAAATTGTAAATGGTAAGAGTAAAAGTAATAGAACGGGAGTGTAAATGTAGTAATTCTGAAATAAAGAATATAAAAAGAAAATAGAAATTTCATTAAATTCTTAATAATCTATTAAATTCATTATTAATGAAATAGAATATAACTTACTATAAGAGAATCTATTTTGTAGAATATTAGAATATATAATAATTACACGATTACTGCTTGTATCATAGACTATTATTAGACTTACTATAGGGATAATCTTAAACTGCCTACCAATGGAGTAGTATGATGAATACATCGAATATTTTTTGGAAAGGTATGAAAAATTGAAAAAAAAAAGAAGTGGTACTGGAATCATTTGACCTATATGCTCAAATGGAATTCGGGCAAATATTCCCCCGGAGTAGAACAAGAACCTAAAAGAATTGAAAGGGCCTTTCAGGAACAAGAAAATAACATCGTAATTTGAATTTCGATGAAACAATACATCAATGAGAGGTTAGTTCAATAAGTTCATAAAATTCTTTTTGATTTTCTACATTATAGAATATAGGGAAGGGGAAGGAGAGCAAAACTCATGTTAAAAAAAAAAAAGAAATAGGATTGGAATCGACACATTGATTTTTTTTTTCGCAATTCTTTCGAACCGTATGCATCCAAAGGTGCACGTACGGTTCCTCAGGGATACAATTTTGCCCTAATCAACCGACTTCATCGAGAAAGATTACTTTTTTTAGGCCAAGAGGTTGATAGCGAGATCTCGAATCAACTTGTTGGTCTCATGATATATCTCAGCATAGAAGATAATACTAGGGATCTTTATTTGTTTATAAATTCTCCAGGCGGATGGGTAATACCAGGAATAGCCATTTATGATACTATGCAATTTGTGTCACCGGATGTACATACAATATGTATGGGATTAGCCGCTTCAATGGGATCTTTCGTTCTGGTCGGAGGAGAAATTACCAAACGTCTAGCATTCCCTCACGCTTGGCGCCAATGAGTTTTTTTATTTGAGAAAAAAAAGAATACTATGCCTTCGCTGTATCGAATATGAATTAAATAAAGAATAAGTAATAATAGCATGGCAATTCGAGTTCGATATGAACAAACCTTTATTGTTTTTTTCTAACATGAGATTTTGTATCGAGATAGTAGTATGAAAGAAGGGTTATTCCCAATTTGATTTTATGTGTCAAGCAAGAGTCAATTTCAGCGTCACAAACCATTATTCTTCCACACCAGAAGTCTCTTTCTTATTTTTATGTTATGAGAGAAAGAGTTAAAAAAAATGGAAAAAATCATTTGATCCTTCTTGGATCCTATCAAAAAAAACTTTGGGATTGCTAATCCACAGACGAGATAAATATATAAAGCAACAGAACCATCATAGTATCTTTTTAACTACTACGAAAGGAAGGGTGGTAAATGGATCATTTAATGATTTGGATCGGATAGGTTCTATTTATTCTTTTCGATAGAATAGCTTCTATCGAAAAGATAAATTCCATTGCAGAGCCGTATGCAATGTACAAAAGATGCCCGTACGGTTGTTTAATTCTATTTTTTATTGTTCTTTTGATTCCCCCTTACTTTAATACTTTAACCCAATCGTGCAATATATAGATAGAAGAACCATTCATGATGTTATATCAATATCATCAGGGTTATGATTCACCAACCTGCTAGTTCTTTTTACGAGGCACAAGCAGGGGAATTTATTCTGGAAGCAGAAGAACTATTGAAGCTTCGCGAAACTCTCACAAAAGTTTATGTACAAAGAACGGGCAACCCTTTATGGGTTATATCCGAAGATATGGAAAGGGATGTTTTTATGTCAGCAACAGAAGCCCAAGCTCATGGCATCGTTGATCTTGTAGCGGTCGAAAATGATAATACTGGGGATTCCATATAAATATACGAATTCCTTTTAAAAATTGGAATTTCCCGTGTGAATAGAAATCATTCATAATCATCAACCATCAGGTTAAGATCGATCTAAACCAACCCGCTCTATTCTATCTAGAATGAGATTCTATAGACACGCCATGCCAACCATTAAACAACTTATTAGAAACGCACGACAGCCAATAAGAAATGTCACGAAATCTCCCGCTCTTCGAGGATGTCCTCAGCGTCGAGGAACATGTACTAGGGTGTATGTGCGACTCGTTCAGTTCAGATCATGAGTTTGAAAAATGTAAAAGTTTTTTACAGTATCAACGACCACTATCAATGAATTAGGATAGATATAGTGAAAGACGGCCTTTTAATTGACTAGTATCTAAAAATGAATATCTATAATCTACTTAATTATGTTATGAATTTATGGTTTCTATTGGTGCAAATCCAATCACTCTATTTGAGATGAGAAGGAATTCTCCATTGGTAACAAATAGTTATCCATTAAGCGGAGGAAAAAGGTTATGCTCCTATTCCTTTTCTTGAAAAAACGGACTAACAGGGTCAGCTACCTAGCCAACTTTCAGAATTAAATGCCGTCACTGTATGGATAGCTTTTTTGTGAAAAGGACTATTACTTTATAATTAGAATTGAAAAAAGAATTCTAATTGAAAAATGAATGGGTAGAGCCAAATAGAGCCAAAGAGTGTGAACTATACAAGTTCACGATAAAATTCGATGAAATGAAAGAAGAGGCTCCGGTGTATAGAGAGGACCTCACCGTTTCAGAAGTTACCATAGAAACGAGGAAACCCACTATTCTTTTTTATTTAGTAGCATTTTAATTTCTTATTTCCAGGCGAGATACCTTGAAGAAAGAAAAATCGTGGTCGGGAAGGTCATAGTCGCAAAAGCCATTGGAATTTATATTTTATATATCGGAAGAATCCGTTTTGTTATTAATCGACCGGAGGAAAAGGATGACTGAAAGAAGAGAAATCAATTAGTTATTCAAGAAGATTTCATTTGATTCAATGACCAGAGTTAAACGAGGATATACAGCTCGGAGACGTCGAAAAAAAATTCGTTTATTTGCATCAACCTTTATAGGGGCTCATTCAAGACTTACTCGAACAACTACTCAACAAAGAATGAGAGCTTTGGTTTCTTCTCATCGAGATAGGAGCAGGAAAAAGAGAGATTTTCGTCGTTTGTGGATCACTCGGATAAATGCGGTAACTCGTGAGGACAGGCTATTCTATAGTTATAGCCTATTCATCCACAATCTGTACAAGAGACAATTGCTTCTGAATCGTAAAATACTTGCGCAAATAGCCCTATCAAATAAGAATTGTTTTGATATTATTTCAAATAAAATCATTAATCAAAAATAAAAAAAGAAAAGAATACAAATCAAATAAAGGAATAAAAGAATCTTCATTATTATACAGGAAACAAGAATGATTGAAACAGGATTTCCCGGAGAATGGACTCCGGGAAGATAGAAGAAAAAGAAATGAAGATTTGAGTAGTAGGAATAAACGAACATCTTTCAAGAAAAAAAGATTTCTTTCCCATTTTTACTTTTTTATAATTTTAGAGTTTATAATACAAGAATCAAATCTGGATTCTAGTTTTTTTTCGAGAAAAAAATTCATATTAATATGAGCTTGAGTTCCGATTGGACTTTTGAAGAGTCTATCTATTTATTTTTGGTTCTAGGGATCGATTCCACTCTCTCCAATTGTTTCTCATTATTACGAAAAGGTAACAAAGATAAAATACGAGCTTGTTTTATAGCAATAGTAATTAATCGTTGTTGTTTCAAAGTTAACCTATTTGTCCGTCTAGATAATATTTTTCCTTGTTCACTAAGAAATCGACTAATTAAACTCATGTTTCTATAATCGATTCGATCCCCCGATCCGATTGGGGGTAAACGTCTACGAAAAGATCGCTTGGATTTACGAAAAGGTTGTTTGGATTTATCCATGGTTTGTTTATTCCTTCTATATATCTATATAAAATAATCTATAAAATAGAATACTTTTTTTTATTCATTTAATTAAGATTCGACCAAAATAGGATTTGGTTTGTATTATATATGTTAAGATGTAAAGTTCTTAGTCTTCCCACTACTTGTAAAAATCACACAAGCATTACGTTACATCTATTTCTTTATTTCCCCATGAATTGTATACTTTTGACAATAGCGACAAAATTTTCTAAATTCTAGTCGATTGGGTGTATTGTGTCGATTCTTTTGAGTAATATATCTAGAAATGCCCGGCGATTTTTTATTGACACCCTTTTGAACACAACAGGTACATTCCAAAATAACTATAATTCTAATATCTTTACCCTTGGCCATGAACCTCCTTTTCATTTTGGATCGACTTCACTTTAGAACTCTCTTCATTTTCTTTTTGATCCGAACCAAAGAAAAAGAAAAGAAAAAAGAATCTATATTCTATATCTATACTTTATTAACTATATTAATAAAAGTTATTAACTAGAAATGGAATTTGTAAATATTTTCTTTTTCTAATTCTAAATTCTAATAATTCGAATCACTTCTAAGTACTATAATCTAAAAAATAATTACTATTAAATTACTATTAATTAATATAACTATAAAGAAAAAGAGTCATATTCATTAATAGAATAATATTACGAATATCGTAATAATTAATTAATACAATTTTTTCTAACTAGGAATTCTTCCTATCCTAATCTCAGTATCTTCTTCTTCTTTCTATGTTAGAATTTCGTGGAACCGCCCCTAGACTGGATCCACATTTCCATTTATTTTCCAAAAAATTCTATCGTAGATTCACTGTATTTTGACTGAGGTTCGATACACTCTTTCTTCTTTGAGAATAGAAAAGAAAAAGGAGGCGAAATTGGAGCCATGTTACGTAGAATTGTATCTCAAATCTTCTTCATTTTTTCACAGATCAATAAAAGAATTCAATCAAGATGAAAAAAAGGGGAATGACAA